TTAGATTTGGGATTTTTGGGTAAAGAGTAGACGTTGGGATGCGCAGGTCTAAGACTGGAGTAAAATAATTGTTGTTTTTGGTTAAGGAAATTATTGAATTTGTAACTGGATTAGGAGTGATTCTTTTGGAAACGGGTGGATTAAACTACTACGCTGGTATCAGCGTAAATTATTGGCACTTTACATAGAGTGAATTTTTTTCTATTGGGTTACCAAGTCAGGCAAAGTTATAAGTATCTGCAAAGTTCTAGTTAAGTAACAGTGCGGGAAGTTCTTGTTTTTGGGGTTTGCAAGAGCAAATGTCCAAGAATCTGTGAAGGCTGGAATGGGGGGTAGGGGGGTTTGTTCTGGATACTGGGTATATAACAATGCGTGCGTGTATGCGTGTACATACTGACGTATGGGCGTAGATGTGAGTTCACGTACAAGTACACGCGCGTCGATGCACACGCACATGTGTGCTAAAATTGAGTATGTCCTTCAAGCATGAATTAAATAGCCACTTTATAGTTAACCGTGGAACAAGGAACGTATATGTTGAGTCTGACTATGAACCGTATGTCCTTCGAGCATGAATTAATTAGTCACCTTGTGATAATTATGAGGGTAAAGAATGTACATGTTAAGTCCAGCTACAATCAATGGTCTGGGCGCAGGCCGGCCGGTTTTCGGCGTAGGCCATGGTGAGTCCCTGCATCCCCCGAAAATTAAAAAATACCAGAGGCCTGACAGATCAGTTATGACTAATCACGGGTTATCTAGTAACTAATCCATCGAGATGTCTTATTTAAGGGGAACGTGTGGGCGGGTATAGTGGTCATGGCCCTGAAGTAAGAACCAGATGCCAGGTATAGTTTCAGTTTAGTCACCCCCAAGTTTTATGGGCCCGGAGCGAGAAGAGGGGCATTATGCGGGCGGGTTGCTGGTTTCACGGAGGATGGTAGAGACCCTAGTAACGGTGGAAGGGGATATCCGTGTTGACGAGGATTACGAAACTTAATGCGCAGGTGTTCGATCAATAAATCAATGTTTTATGTCCGGCCAATAGGAATTATGTACTCATGTAAGATCAAGGGATACAATTACCCGAGAATATTCGTGGGGTAGAGGGTTTAATGTGGATAATACATATAAATGTCCTATGTACTGTATGAATAAGTATGTACTTGCTTATATGCATGTGGACAAGAATTGTATGCACGATATACATAGGAGGGGGGGAAGGCTTCCTACGGGGGAACTGTAGTCTGTTGTATGGGGGGAGGCATGCAATGCTCGAACCACATGGACGGGGTATTTATGGGAGTATAGTTGGGTAGTAATTTGGCAAGGAATAGTTTATGTAGAATCTTAGCTTTGGGTGCTGAGGGTGAGGTGTGACACTTCTTCCTTGAGGTTGCCCTGGGGAGCAATGCTCCATTTTCGGCTTACAAGGCCGGGGTAATAAGTATACTACAAGGGCTCTTCATTTTAATATTTTGTTTTCGATGAGACATGTTGTTGGTATAATAAGGATTATGAGTGAGAAGTACAGAATGGATGCCACTTGTCCGATGGTAATGAAGGGGTCTTCTACGGGTTGCCCTCCAATTCATGTAAGGGTGAGTAAGTCTGCTACCAGGATTCAGAATAAGAATTGGCTCAGGGGGCGGAATATTATGGTTTGTTGTTTGTTAGGTTGAAGGAGAGGAATAATTGCTAGAATTAGGATAGATAGGATTAGGGCTATTACACCTCCAAGTTTGTTGGGGATAGATCGTAGAATAGCGTAGGCAAATAGGAAGTATCATTCCGGTTTGATATGAGGTGGTGTATTGAGGGGGTTTGCTGGGGAGTAGTTGTCAGGGTCTCCTAATAGGTCTGGGTAGAAGAGTGTGAGTATCATGAGAAGTAGGATAAGAAGTAGAAGTCCTAGAAAATCTTTGGTAGTGTAATAGGGGTGGAATGGAATTTTGTCAGAGTTTGAGGATGTGCCTAGTGGGTTGTTAGACCCTGTTTCGTGTAGGAAGAGGAGGTGAATTATAACTAGGGCTGAAATAATAAAGGGCAGGACAAAGTGGAGTGCGAAGAATCGGGTCAGAGTAGCTTTACTAACGGAGAAGCCCCCTCAGATTCATTCCACGAGATCAGTGCCGATATAGGGGACTGCTGAGAGTAAGTTTGTGATTACTGTAGCACCTCAGAAGGATATTTGTCCCCATGGGAGGACGTAGCCTATGAAGGCTGTGGCCATTACTGAGAACAGTAGGATAATACCGACGTTTCAGGTCTCCAGTAGAGTAAAGGAACCATAGTACAGGCCGCGGCCCACGTGGATGAATAGGCATAGGAAGAATATGGATGCTCCATTAGCGTGGAGGTAGCGGATGGTTCAGCCGTAATTGACATCTCGGCAGATGTGGGTTACGGAGGAGAATGCGGTTGTTGTATCTGCTGTGTAGTGTATGGCCAGGAACAGGCCCGTGATAATTTGGATGGTTAAGCAAGCTCCCAGTAGGGAGCCGAAGTTTCATAAAGAAGAAATGTTAGGTGGTGTGGGGAGATCAATAAGTGAATTGTTGATAATTTTTAGGAGGGGGTGGTTTTTTCGAATGTTGGTCATTTGTGTTTTTGTAGTTGAAGTACAACGATGATTTTTCATGTCATTGGTCATGGTTTAGATTCCATGTAGAAACTATGATTTATATAATATTCTTGTTAAGTGTTGTCTTTGTATTGGGTTTTATGAGTTTTTCGTCAAAGCCTTCTCCTATTTATGGGGGTGTTGGACTTGTTATTAGTGGGGCTGTAGGGTGTATAATTGTTATAGGTTTTGGGGGTTCTTTTGTGGGTTTGATGGTGTTTTTGGTTTATTTAGGGGGTATGCTGGTGGTGTTTGGCTATACTACGGCTATAGCTACTGAGGAATACCCAGAGACATGGGGCTCTAGTGTTGTTGTTTGGGGGTCGTTGTTGATAGGATTAATTATAGAGTTGTTGATAGTGGTGTGAGTGATGGGGCAGGATAGTTTTGAGGTGGTAGTCGGTTTTGATGATCTGGAGGATTGGGTTGCTTTTGTGGGCAAAGAGGTCAGTGTTGTTCGTGAGGATTCTTTAGGGGTAGCGGCTCTTTATAATCATGTTAATTGATTTATGGTTGTTGCGGGATGATCTTTATTTGTTAGTGTGCTGATTGTTATTGAAATTATTCGAATAAGGGTTATATGATTAGTAGAAGAGCTAGGAATGTTGATATGAGGGAAGACAGGAAGTATAGCTTGATTAGGCCTTTTTGGTTTGAGATGGTTTTGGAGAATGCTAATTGTAGTTGGGATATATCTTTTGGTATGCTTTTTTCCAACCAAATTAGGTCTAGTAGGAGGGATGCTGTGTTTTGGCCTATGGTAAGGTTATGTAGAGGGGTCGAGCGGTGAGTAATTGTTGGGAAGAATCCTAGTATGTTTGAGAATTTGAGTGTTTTGGAGGATGGTTTAAGTTTTAGGTTGTTCGTTATGAGGTTTAGTTCTATTGCTAGGATAAATCCTAGAATAGTGACAATTAGGGCTATTATCTTTAGATGTGTGGGTATTGTTAATTGAGGGATGGTTAGGGGAAGAACATTGTTAGATAGGAGGAATCCGGCGAAGATGCTGCCGATCGCCAGGCGTTTAATTGAATTAATTAGTAAAGGGTTGTTTTCGTTGATTATGGATAAAGCTGTAAATCGTGGTTGTTTTATTAGTGTATAAAAGATGATTCGTGTGCTGTAAACAGCAGTTAGGGAAGTTGCAATGAGTGTGATTGTTAGGGCTCAGGCGTTGGCATTAGATGTATTTATAGATTCGATGATGAGGTCTTTTGAGTAGAAGCCTGTTAAAAAGGGTATGCCCGTAAGTGCGAGGCTTCCGATGATGAGGGAGGAGGCTGTGAAGGGTATGGCTTTGAGTAGGCCTCCCATTTTTCGAATATCTTGTTCGTTGTTTAGGTTATGGATAATAGAGCCGGAGCATATAAATAGTATGGCTTTAAAGAAGGCGTGATTGCAGATGTGGAGGAAAGCTAGATGGGGTTGGTTGATACCTAGAGTGACCATTATCAAGCCTAGCTGGCTTGAGGTGGAGAAGGCCACAATTTTTTTGATGTCATTTTGTGTGAGAGCACAGATTGCCGTGAACAGTGTGGTAATGCTGCCTAAGCATAGTATAAGGGTTTGGGCAGTGTTGTTGGTCTCCATTATAGGGTGGAATCGGATTAAGAGGAAAATTCCTGCTACGACTATCGTGCTGGAGTGAAGTAGGGCTGAGACTGGGGTGGGACCTTCTATTGCTGATGGTAGTCATGGATGAAGTCCGAATTGAGCGGATTTTCCGGTGGCTGCAAGGAGTAAGCCTATCAATGGGACTAGGTTTGGGTTGTGGTTGAGTGCAAATATCTGTTGGAACTCTCAGGTGTTTGAGTAGACTAAGAATCATGCTATGGATAAGATAAATCCAATATCTCCAATGCGGTTGTAAATGATGGCTTGGAGGGCTGCTGTGTTTGCATCGGCTCGTCCGTATCATCAGCTGATTAAAAGGAAGGATATGATGCCAACGCCTTCTCAGCCGATGAACAGTTGAAATAAGTTGTTGGCGGTTACTAAGATTAGTATAGTAATTAGAAATAGGAGGAGATACTTAAAGAATAGGTTAAGGTTTGGGTCCGATTGCATATATCATGTTGAGAATTCTATGATAGATCAGGTGACGAGTAATGCTACTGGGATAAATATTACCGAGAAGTAGTCTATTTTCAGGCTAATGGTTAGTTTTAGGGTTTGGATGGTTATTCAGTGTCAGTTAGATACGATTGCCTCCTGTTGTGAAAAAATAAATAGTGTGGCTGGAATGAGGCTGGCAAGGAAGGCGTAAGCAGTTGTTAATTTTGCGTGGAGTGTATAAGGGGTACTTTTGTGAATGTTCATAAGGTTTGTCATGATAGGGTATGTTAGGATTATTAGTGTAATTAGAGTGAGGGAGGGGAATAGGTTAATTACTTTTATTTGGAGTTGCACCAATTTTTTGACTCCTAAGGCCAACGGATGGCTCCCATCCTTTAAAAGTTGAGGGAGCCACATTTTTATATATGGTGTGTAGAATTAGCAGTTCTTACATTCTCTCTCGGTAGATAAGGGGTTTTAAGCTCCTGTATCTAAATTCACAGTTTAGCGTTTTGTTTAAACTACATCTACAGTATGTAGGTCCTATGAGGATTTTGGGGTTTAGGGTGAGGAGAAGAAGAGGGAGAATATGTATAGATATTAGGGTATTTTCTCGCGTGAGGGAGGGGTTAAAGTTACGTGTGTGGTACGGGGACTTGCCTCGTTGGGTTATTGTTAGTATGTATAATGAGTAGGTGGCAGTAATTAGCATATTTAGGCCCGTTAGGATAATTGTTATATTAGACCACGAGAAAGTTGCTACGGTAATGAATAGTTCGCCGATTAAGTTGATAGATGGTGGTAAAGCTAGGTTGGTCAGGCTGGCGAGAAGTCATCAGGTGCTTATTAGTGGAAGTAGAGATTGAAGGCCTCGTGCCAAGAGTATTGTTCGGCTGTGGATACGTTCGTAGTTTGAGTTGGCAAGACAGAATAGTATCGATGACGTGAGGCCGTGTGCGACTATTAAGGCTGTTGCCCCTATAAAGCTTCATGGTGTCTGAATAAGAATGGCTACAATTACTAATGCTATGTGGCTTACTGATGAGTAAGCAATAAGTGATTTTAAGTCTGTTTGTCGTAGGCAGATTAAGCTTGTTATAACTATCCCTCATAGGCACACTATAAGGAATGGATATGCTATAAATTTTGTTAAGGGGTTGAGAATTATGGTAATGCGTATTATTCCGTACCCTCCTAATTTTAGAAGGATGGCTGCGAGGATTATAGACCCGGCAATGGGAGCTTCTACGTGAGCTTTGGGTAATCATAGGTGAAGACCGTATAAGGGTATTTTGATTATAAAGGCTATAATGCACGCTATTCATATTAGGCTGTTGGATCATGAGTTAGCTATTTCTTGGGATCAATAGGTTACTATAAAGAGGTTTAGTGTGCCTATATAATTTTGGATGAAGGACAGTGCTACGAGTAGTGGTAAGGACCCAACAAGAGTATAGAATAGGAAGTATAGGCCTGCGTTTAGTCGTTCTGTTTGGTTTCCTCATCGGGTAATGATAATAAGAGTAGGAATTAATGTAGATTCAAATAGAATGTAGAATATAATTAGTTCGGTGGCCGTGAATGTTATGATTAGGAATAGTTGAAGGGAGATTAGGGTGAAGAGGAAATGTTTTTTTCGCTGTGAGGGTTCTTTTGTGAGGTGATATTGGCTCGCTATAATTGTGAGGGGGAATAACCATATTGTTAGGATTAAGAGGGGTGACGATAACGGGTCGGAAAAGAAGGTTGACGAGAAATTGTTGCTGTTACCGTCAGTTTGATTAAGGAAAGACAGGCTTGTAAGACTGATTGTTAGGCTGTGAAGGGTGATGTTGATTCAGACTATGGGGTTGGTAGAGTACCATGTTACTGGTAGTAGCATGATTGTTGGGATAATAATTTTTAGCATTGAAGGAGGTTAAGATTTTGAACATGATCTAAGCCGTAGGTGTTGGACACTATCACTAATAGGGCCAAACCGATGGCTGCTTCACAGGCTGCAAGTACCAGCAGGATAATTGGTATAATGAAAGATACCGTGTAGTGTATATTTATAATGAGAAGAATACTTAAGATGAATATGGACAGTATTATGCCTTCTAGGCATAGTAGGGAGGATATTAGATGTGAGCGGAATACTAGTATCCCTGTTAGGGCAATGGTAAAGGCTAAGATAATGTTAGTGGAGATTGAGGGCATATGATAATTATGTAAATTCATAATCTAATGAGTCGAAATCATTTGTTTTATCTTAAACTAATTATCAGTGTTACTCTTCTCATTCAAGTCCTTTTTGAAACCATTCATAGGCGAGGCCTGCAGCTAGAATAGAGATTAAGGCGAGGGCTGTTGTTAGTGTAAGCTTTAGATTATTTGTTTGGGTTGCTCATGGGAGTGGGAGGAGGAGGGCAATTTCTAGGTCGAAAAGGAGAAATGTAATCGCTACCAGAAAAAATTTTATGGAGAAGGGTAGGCGGGCGGATCCTATGGGATCAAATCCGCATTCGTAGGGATTATATTTCTCCGTATACACGTTCAGCTGTGGTAATCAGAATGCAATTATTACGAGAATTGTTACCATTAGGGTATTGATTGCAAGGGTCAGTGGAAAGTTAATTATTCTTTTTCGGGTTGTACCGAAGCCGATTGATTGGAAGTCAATTGTACTAGGTGATACTAAAAGAATAGGATCCTCACCAGTAGATGGAGACGTATAGGAATAGTCATACTACATCAACAAAGTGTCAATATCAGGCTGCAGCTTCGAAGCCGAAATGATGATTAGAGGTAAAGTGGAATTTTATTTGGCGAAGAAAACAAGTGGCGAGGAAGGTGGATCCGATGATGACATGTAAGCCATGGAAACCTGTTGCTACGAAAAATGTTGATCCGTAAATCCCGTCTGAAATTGTAAAGGATGTTTCGAAGTACTCTGAGGCTTGAAGAAGTGTGAAGTAAATACCTAAGAGAATAGTGATAAGTAAGGCTTGGAGTGTAAATATTCGATTACCTTCTATTAAGCTATGGTGAGCTCAGGTGATAGATACACCTGAGGCCAGAAGTACAGCTGTGTTTAGTAGGGGGACTTCTAGGGGGTTAAGTGGGTGAATGCCCGTTGGGGGTCAGCAGCCCCCAAGTTCGGGGGTAGGGGCTAGGCTTGAATGGTAAAAAGCTCAGAAGAAACCTGCAAAGAAAAATACTTCTGAGACGATAAATAGGATCATGCCATATCGGAGGCCCTTTTGGACAATGGTGGTGTGATGGCCTTGGAAGGTGCCTTCTCGTACGACATCTCGTCATCATTGATATATTGTTAGTAAGTTAGTTAGTAATCCTAATGATAGGAGAGAATTTGAATTAAAGTGAAATCATATGATTAGGCCGGATGTTATTAGGAGTGCTGATAGGGCCCCTGTGAGTGGTCAGGGGCTAGGGTTGACCATATGGTAGGCGTGAGTTTGGTGGGTCATTAAGTGTTATCATGTAGGTAAAGGCTTACTAGCAAGGTGAATACGTAGGCCTGAATTAAGGCAACGGCGAATTCAAGGACTGTGAGCAGAACAAGAATAATAAATGTGATTAGGGAAATGGTGGGGCTGATTGAGGTTAGAGCTAGGGCAGTTCCTCCAATTAGGTGTATGAGTAGGTGGCCAGCTGTGATGTTGGCTGTTAGTCGTACGGCTAGTGCTATGGGTTGAATGAGGAGGCTAACTGTTTCGATGATAATTAATATGGGGATGAGTGGGGTAGGTGTCCCTTGCGGTAGGAGGTGAGCCAGGGTTGCTTTTGTTTTGTGACGGAAGCCCGTAATAATTGTGGCTGCTCATAGGGGAACTGCTATGCCCAGATTTATTGATAGTTGTGTGGTTGGGGTGAATGAGTGGGGTAGTAGGCCTAGTAGGTTGGTAGAACCAATAAATAGGATTAGTGAGACTAATATGAGAGCCCAGGTTCGTCCCTTGGTGTTGTGTGTGGCTATCAGCTGCTTTAGTATCAGTTGGATTAATCATTGTTGTAGGGAGGTAAGGCGATTATTAATGAGCCGGGAAGGGGAGGGAAAGAAAATACTGGGGGTTGAGATAATGAGAACAACGACAGGGATTCCTACGATTGTAGGGGTAATAAAAGAGGAGAATAGATTTTCGTTCATTTTGATTCTCAAGGGTTAGTACGTTCATGTTCGCCAAGGGGTTTTGATGTGGGATTTAAGGAATAATTAAGTTTTGAAACTTTTAGATGAAAAATAACAAATAGGGCAAGGATTATGGAGGAGATTGTTGTGAATCATGTTGATGTATCTAATTGCGGCATTTCACTGTGGAAAGGTTTAGACTTTCAGTCTTTAACTTAAAAGGTTAACGCTTGTTAGCTTCACGGTGAATTATAATAGGGTTAACAGTCACTCTTCAAAGTGTTTTAAGGAAACTAACTCAAGTACAATTGGTATAAAGCTGTGGTTTGCACCACAGATTTCTGAGCATTGACCGTAGTAGATACCTGGACGAGAAGTTATTAGGGTAACTTGGTTTAGGCGTCCTGGGATGGCATCAGTTTTTACGCCTAGGGAAGGTACAGTTCATGAGTGAAGCACATCTTCTGAGGAAACCAGCATTCGGATTGATATTTCTGTGGGCAAGGCAACTCGGTTGTCGACTTCAAGTAAGCGAAGATCACCGGGTTTAAGATCCAATAGAGGAATTATATATGAGTCGAAGCAAAGATTTTCATAGTCTGTATACTCATAGCTTCAGTATCATTGGTGGCCTATTGTCTTAACGGTCAGGGAGGGTGTAGTAATTTCGTCTATTATGTATAGGATGCGTAGAGATGGAAGGGCAATGAGAATTAGGATGACTGCGGGTAGGATAGTTCATACTGTTTCTACTTCTTGAGCATCCACCGTACTTGTGTGAGTAAGTTTAGTGGAAAGTATAAGGGAGATGATGTAGAGGACCAAGGAACTGATGAGGAAAACAATTATTAGAGTGTGGTCGTGGAAGTATAGAAGTTCTTCTATAATGGGAGAGGCAGCGTCTTGAAATCCTAGTTGGACTGGGCAGGCCATTAAGATATACAGGGGTTTAACCTGTGAATTAACCCTGACAAAGTTACGTAATTATTTTACTAATATCTTAGTTGGAGAAAGTCATAATGGTTATGTGGTTGGCTTGAAACCAATTATAGGGGGTTCAATTCCTTCCTTTCTTAGCTGTGTTTTACGTAGGCGGGCTCTTCGAATGTGTGATAAGGTGGCGGGCAGCCGTGGAGTCATTCTAAGTTTGTTGGTATTAGCTCCACTACTAGGATTTCTCGTTTTGAGGCGAAAGCTTCTCAAACTATAAAAATCATCAGTATAACTGCTGTCAGGGAGATGAAAGATCCGACTGACGAGATTATATTTCATATGGTGTAGGCATCGGGGTAGTCAGAGTAGCGGCGGGGCATTCCTGATAGACCTAAAAAGTGTTGTGGGAAAAATGTTATGTTTACGCCTACAAATATAATTGCGAAGTGGATTTTAGCTCAGGTGTCATTTAATGTATAGCCTGAAAACAGAGGGAATCAATGAACAAACCCTCCTATAATAGCAAATACTGCCCCCATTGACAGTACATAGTGGAAGTGTGCTACTACGTAATATGTGTCGTGGAGAACGATGTCCAGTGATGAGTTAGCAAGGACGATTCCTGTTAGGCCTCCTACCGTAAATAAGAAGATGAAGCCCAGAGCTCATAGTATAGCGGGCGATCATTTAATATTACCCCCATGAAGTGTAGCTAGTCAGCTGAAGACTTTTACCCCGGTAGGAATAGCAATAATTATAGTAGCTGATGTAAAGTATGCTCGGGTGTCAACATCTATGCCCACAGTGAATATATGGTGAGCCCATACGATAAAACCCAGGAAACCAATGGACATTATAGCTCAAACTATACCTATATAGCCAAAGGGTTCTTTTTTGCCTGAGTAGTACGTGACGATATGGGAGATTATGCCAAAGCCTGGAAGAATTAAGATGTAAACTTCGGGGTGCCCGAAAAACCAGAATAAGTGTTGATATAGAATGGGGTCACCGCCTCCCGCAGGGTCAAAGAAAGTTGTATTAAGGTTGCGATCGGTTAGTAGTATTGTGATTCCTGCTGCCAGAACAGGTAAAGATAACAGTAAAAGGACAGCGGTAATTATTACGGATCACACAAATAAGGGGGTTTGATACTGTGATATGGCTGGGGATTTCATATTTACTGCCGTAGTGATAAAGTTGATAGCCCCTAAGATAGAAGACACTCCCGCTAGGTGTAAAGAGAAAATTGTTAAATCCACGGATGCTCCTGCGTGGGCCAAATTTCCGGCTAAAGGGGGATAAACTGTTCATCCTGTTCCCGCGCCTGCTTCTACCATTGAGGAGGCAAGGAGAAGTAGGAATGATGGTGGAAGAAGTCAAAAACTTATATTATTCATTCGTGGGAACGCTATATCAGGGGCTCCAATCATTAAAGGCACAAGTCAGTTTCCAAAGCCTCCAATTATGATGGGCATAACTATGAAGAAAATTATAATGAAAGCGTGGGCTGTCACGATTACATTGTAGATCTGATCATCCCCCAGCAAGGTCCCTGGTTGACCAAGCTCAGCTCGGATAAGAAGACTGAGGGCTGTTCCTACTATTCCTGCTCAAGCCCCAAATAGTAGGTAGAGGGTTCCAATATCTTTGTGATTTGTTGAGTAGAATCATCGGTTGATGAACATAGGTAGAATGGCTGAGTGATTAAGCATTAGACTGTAAATCTAAAGACAGAGGATTTCCTCTTTTTACCAGGCCCTGAGGTGACTTGACATATTGAATTGCAAATTCAAAGAAGCAGCTTCAATTCTGTCGGGGCTTCTCCCGCCTTTTTTCCCCTGAGAGGCGGGAGAAGTAGATTGAAGCCAGTTGATTAGGGTATTTAGCTGTTAACTAAATTTTCGTGGGGTTGGAACCCATCAATCTAGTTGAGGGTTTAGCTTAGTTAAAGTAATTGATTTGCATTCAGTTGATGTAGGATAGATTCTTGCAACCCTTGCATACAGAAATTAAGCGTGTGTTTGCTTTCTTAGGGCTTTGAAGGCTCTTGGTCTGCATAACCTAAATTTCTAGTATAGGATTGAAAAGGTTGGTGCTAGGGGGAGGGATAAGGTAGATAGAATGATTAGGGGAGGTATAAGTCGAGTTTGGTTCGTGATTTGAAGTTGTCATTTTATTTTTGTGTTGTTAAATGTGGGAAATAGAGTTAGGGAAGTGTTGTAAATCAGTCGTATATAGAAATATAGATTTAATAGTGCTATAATAGCTATGATTGTAGCTATAATGGTGTTATTGTTTTTTGATAGGTCTTGGATGATTATTCATTTAGGTAGGAAGCCCGTAAGTGGGGGGAGTCCTCCGAGGGATAGTAGGGTAACCATAGTTGTTAAGGTGATTATTGGGGCCTTGTTTCACAGGTTTGATAATGTTAGTGTGGTAGTACTTATGCTTAGATTTAGGGTAGTAAATATGACGATGGTCAATGCTAGGTAGATCGATAGGCTTAATACTGTGAGGGATGGGCAAAATGTTAAAATGGCTATTATTCAGCCTATATGAGCGATGGAGGAATAGGCTAGAATTTTTCGTAGTTGTGTTTGATTTAGACCCCCTCATCCCCCTACTAGAATTGATAGGAGGGCAATTAATAGAAGAATGTTTATGTTTGTTCATGGGTGGATTTGAAGTATAATGGAGATGGGAGCTAGTTTCTGTCATGTTAGGAGGAGCATTCCTGCTATTAGTGAAATGCCTTGTGTGACTTCGGGAACTCAGAAATGGAATGGGGTTATTCCCATTTTTATTGTTAGCGCAATAGTAATTGTAAGGGAGGTAAATTGGTTGTGGGTACTGGTGATATTTCATTGTCCGGAGTTTGTGGCATTGAGTACGATAGTGAATATGAGTAGTATGGAGGCTGTTGCTTGTGTGAGAAAGTATTTTGTGGCTGCTTCTGTCGATCGAGGTTTATAGTTTTTCATTAGAATTGGAATAACAGCTAGTATATTGATCTCCAAACCAATTCATATTAGGAGTCAGTGTGAGCTGACCGCTGTTAATGTAGTTCCTGTGAAGACTGTGGTTATAATTAGTGAGAGGGTAATGGGGTTGATTAGTATGGGAAGGATATAAACCAACATTTTCGGGGTATGGGCCCGATAGCTTGTTTAGCTGACCTTACTGTTATAGAACGAGGTGTACGTTGGTAGCACGATGGATTTTGAATCCTTAGGAGTAGGTTCGAGGCCTGCAGTTCTAGAAATAGGAGGGGTAAGCCTCCATTATTTACTCTATCAAAGTAACTCTTTTGTCAGACATATTTCTATACTTGCGGGGGGATATATGATATTAGGATTGGAAGGGAAATATATCACATACACAATGCTAGTGTTAGTGGGAGGAAGTTTTTTCATAGTAGGTGTATGAGTTGGTCGTATCGGAAGCGTGGGTATGATGCTCGAATTCATAAAAATAGTGATGTTAGTAGGAGGGTTTTAGTGGTGAAATTTGTTGTATATGTTTCTGGTATGTCGGACTTGTAGAATGTTCCTAGGAAAAGTGTTGTTGTTAGGGCATTTATCATGATGATGTTGGTGTATTCTGCTATGAAGAACAGGGCAAAAGGACCTGCGGCGTACTCCACGTTGAAACCTGATACTAGCTCGGATTCCCCTTCTGTTAGGTCGAAAGGAGCTCGATTTGTCTCCGCTAGGGTAGAAATAAATCATATTATGGTCAAGGGTCAGGATGGGATAATAAGTCATAGATATTCTTGGGTTGTGATGAGGGTAGATAGGGTGAATGACCCACTTATCAGGAGGACTGAAAGTAGAATGATGGCTAGGGTAATTTCATATGAGATTGTTTGGGCTACTGCTCGTAGGGCGCCAATTAGGGCATATTTGGAGTTGGATGCTCAGCCCGATCAAAGAATTGAGTACACGGCTAGGCTTGATGTAGCTAGGATAAATAGAAGTCCTATATTTAAGTTGATCAGTGGAAACGGTATTGGTAGGGGAGTTCATATAGTAAGTGCAATGGATAGGGCCAGTGTTGGTGCGGTGATATATAGTAATGTGGAGGAGGCCAGGGGTCGTAAGGGTTCTTTAATGTATAGTTTTACTGCGTCGGCGAAGGGTTGAAGTAGGCCGTGTGGGCCTACGGTATTGGGACCTTTGCGGAGTTGTATATAGCCTAGGATTTTTCGTTCAATTAGTGTAAAGAAGGCTATGGCTACGATAATTGGGATAATTAGTAGGAGGAGGTTAGCTACGAACATGAATATTAAGAAGAGGAGTTGAACCTCTGGGTCTAAAGTTTTAAGTTTTATGCAATTGCCGGGCTCTGCCATCTTAATAAGCCCTTGTCTTGGGGAGGGCGTGGGGTGAATTGTTAGATTGAGAGTTTATCATCTGTTAAAGCTGAGAGTGCTCCTTTGAGTTGGCTCTATTTCTCTTGTCCTTTCGTACTGGGAGAAATTATAAATAGATAGAAACCGACCTGGATTGCTCCGGTCTGAACTCAGATCACGTAGGACTTTAACCGTTGAACAAACGGACCGTTAATAGCGGTTACACCATTGGGGTGTCCTGATCCAACATCGAGGTCGTAAACCCTATTGTCGATATGGACTCTATAATAGGATTGCGCTGTTATCCCTAGGGTAACTTGTTCCGTTGATCAAGCTAATTTGGGTCATTTGGTTTGTTGACGCCTTGACTAGTAATGTCTAAGCTGGATTATTCGGAGGTTTAGTTATGCTCCGAGGTCGCCCCAACCAAAATTTTTAGCTCAGGGGTAGTAATTATTTATACCTTGTTGGGTAGTAGAATGTACTTGCTTGGGCTGGTTAATTTAAGCTCCATAGGGTCTTCTCGTCTTATTGGTATATTCCCGCCTCTTCACGGGAAGGTCAATTTCACTGATTGAAAGTAAGAGACAGTTTAACCCTCGTGTGGCCGTTCATTCTAGTCCTTAATTAGAGGACAAGTGATTATGCTACCTTTGCACGGTCAGTATACCGCGGCCGTTAAACGTGTGTCACTGGGCAGGCAGTGCCTCCAATATTAGTGATGCTGGAGGTGATGTTTTTGGTAAACAGGCGGGGTTAGGTTTTGCCTAGTTCCTTTTACTTTTTTCGATCTTTCCTTGGCGCACGCCTGTGTTGGATTAACAATATTTTTCAGTAACGGGTTTGTAGAGTGAGTAGTTTTATTTTATTGTTAACTACCAGTGGGCATCCGGTCTGGTATAAGCTTGTGCAGGGAGAATGGAGATTCTTGTTACTTATATTAACAGTATTGCTTCTATTTAGTGATAGAACAACTCAGTTATTTGGTAGGAGGTTATTGCAGGGTTTAGGGATTAAAGTGTGTTGTGTGTTGAGCTTGAACGCTTTCTTGATTGGTGGCTGCTTCTAGGCCGACTGTGAGTTGGGAGTTGATTACTCTCTACTAAAGGTTGTAACCTATTCTAAAGAGCTGTCCCTCTTTAGACTAACGTTTAGGTTAACAGGAGGTTTGGTAGGTCACTTTAGGTTAACTTAAAGTTGAACTAAAATTCTTTTCTGAGAAACCAGCTATCGCCAGCTCGTTAGGCTTTTCACCTCTACTCATGAATCTTCTCACTATTTTGCTACATAGACGAGTTAGTTCTTAGGCAGTTATTCATGAGTAGCTCGTTTGGTTTCGGGTGTTCTGGCTTAAATTCTTTTTGTCAGACTGTTCTAGTTAAGTCATTATGCAAAAGGTACAAGGGGTAAGCTTTGCTTTTATGAACTTTGAGGTATTCTTTCATCTTTCCCTTGCGGTACTCTTTCTATAGCGCTGGGTGAAATTTCTATCTCCTATACTATTAGTGATTGTTGGTGAATGTTTTAGTTGGGTTTTGTGGGTTTGTTGAAAGTGAAGAAGGTTAGGCTAGCTTTGGCTTCAAAGTGGTCACGTTAATTGTGAAGTCTTCCGGGTGTAGGCCGGATGCTTTGGGCTTAAGCTACACTTTGGTTTTTCCAAGCACACTTTCCAGTATGCTTACCTTGTTACGACTTATCTCCTCTTGTGCTGTGTTTCTTGTGATTAGGAATATAATTATATGGAGGGTGGAGGAGGGTGACGGGCGGTGTGTACGTGCTTCATGGCCTTATTCAATCGAGCTCTCTATTCTCGGTTTACTACTAAATCCTCCTTTGGCCCCTAGATTTCATAGGGGTTGTGGTGAGATATTGTTCTGTTATTAGAAAATGTAGCCCATTTCTTTCCACTCCATGGACTACACCTTGACCTAACGTTTTTATGTTGTATGTTTGTGCTTACTTCGTGACCTTGATAGGGTTTGCTGGGGATGGCGGTATATAGGTTGAATTAGCAAGGGGTGGTGAGGTTTATCGGGGTTTATCGATTGTAGAACAGGCTCCTCTAGAGGGGATTGAAGCACCGCCAAGTCCTTTGAATTTTAAGCTGTTGCTTGTAGTATTCTGGCGAGTGATTTTGTTAATTAATCATTTGAGTTTATGACCAAGCATAGTGGGGTATCTAATCCCAGTTTGAGTCTTGGTTGTCGTGTTCTTAGAATGTTAAAGTCACTTTCGTGGGTTATTTTGTTTTAGCTAGGGCATTTTACGGCTTAGATAAAATTTAACTTTATTTTTGATTCTCCAAAACACACTTTACGCCGTTTTTTATTAGTTTGGGTTAATCGTATGACCGCGGTGGCTGGCACGAAATTTACCAACCCTTTTATTCAGTATAGCTTAGTCGAACTTTCGTTTATTGCTTAAGTTTTGTCACTGCTGTATCCCGTGGGGGCGTGGTTTAGCAAGGCGTGGAGAGCTGCTGTTTAGCGCGCTTGATGCCTGCTCCTTTTGATTAAATAATTTAGAGGGCATTCTCACTGGTGCGCAGTTACTTGCATGTGTAATCTTACTGACAACTAATAGAAAGGCTGGGACCAAACCTGTATGTTCATGGAGTATTTAACTCGTCTAGGTATTTTCAGTACCTTGCTTTGGTATAATTAAGCTACATTAAC